TTTTCCCATTTTTAAATTAGTTTATTCTGCAGCAGCAAACGCTAGTCGCAATATTAATTCCAATAAATTAAACTTAGTAATTATTACTGCTGAAGTCAACGAGGGTAAAACTGTTAAAAAATTGAAACCTAGAGCTCGAGGACGAAGTTATCCGATAAAACGACGCACTTGTCATATAACTATTGTATTGAAAGATACATCATTATATGAATATGAAGACTAAAAACTATGAAGGCTATAAATAATATAGCATAAAACATAAAAACAGGCTGGATAAATAAAAAAAAACATAAATATATAAATATGATGTGTCATGATATGTATATTAGTATTAGTGGGGGATTATGGGACAAAAAATAAATCCACTTGGTTTCAGACTTGGTATAACCCAAGGTCATCATTCTTTGTGGTTTGCACAACCAACAATGTATTCCGAAGGTCTACAAGAAGATCAAAAAATACGAGACTTTATCAAAAATTCTCTACAACAAAATATAAAAATATCCTCTGGCGTTGAGGGAATTGCACGTATAGAGATTCAAAAAGGAATCGATCTGATTCAGGTCCTAATCTATATAGGATTCCCAAAGTTATTAATAGAGGGTAGAGCTCGAAGAATCGAAGAATTACAGATGAATGTACAAAAAGAATTAAAGTGTATGAACCGAAAACTCAATATTGCTATCACAAGAATTGCAAATCCTTATGGACATCCTTATATTCTTGCAGAATTTATAGCTGGACAATTAAAAAACCGAGTTTCATGTCGTAAAGCAATGAAAAAAGCTATTGAATTGGCTGAACAGGCAGGTACAAAAGGAATTCAAGTACAAATTGCAGGGCGTATCAATGGAAAAGAAATTGCACGTGTTGAATGGATCAGAGAAGGTAGGGTTCCTCTACAAACTATTCGAGCTAAAATTGATTATTGTTCTTATACTGTTAAAACTCTTTATGGAGTACTAGGAATAAAAATTTGGATATTTGGGGACGAAAACAAATAAACCCGTACTTTCTTTGTTTTTGTGTTGTACCCCCAGAACAGAAAATTACAAACTTTTTGATTTTTTATTCGTTTTCTCTTCAATAAAAAAAAACGAGAAATTCTAGCAATTCTATTCTATAGGTTTGAATAAAAATTCGATTGATAATTTCATCTTGATATAATTGCTATGCTTAGTCCCAAACGAACCAGATTCCGTAAACAACATAGAGGACGAATGAAAGGAATATCTTATCGAGGTAATAATATTTCTTTCGGTAGATATGCTCTTCAGGCACTTGAACCCGCGTGGATTACATCTAGACAAATAGAAGCGGGGCGCCGGGCAATGACACGGCATGTACGCCGCGGGGGTAAAATCTGGGTGCGCATATTTCCAGACAAACCAGTTACGGTAAGACCTGCAGAAACACGTATGGGTTCGGGAAAAGGGTCTCCGGAATATTGGGTAGCTGTCGTTAAACCCGGTAGAATACTTTATGAAATGGGCGGAGTCGGAGAAAATATAGCCCAAAAGGCAATTTCAATAGCGGCTTCAAAAATGCCTATACGAACTCAATTCATTACATTACTTCTGAATAAAAATGTAGAAGATGGAATCCAGCCAAACTAAACCAAACTAAACTAAAGAAAAAAGCCTACGGGGATAAAAAAACAATTGCAAGCTTTTTTTTGACAAATCAATATTTCTTTTTTTTACTTCTCCTTTTAAATTTTAAAGAAGAGATTCAAAAAATGATTCAACCTCAAACCCATTTGAATGTAGCGGATAACAGTGGGGCCCGAGAATTAATGTGTATTCGAATCATCGGGACTAGTAATCGACGATATGCTCAGATAGGTGACATTATTGTTGCTGTGATCAAGGAAGCATTGCCAAATACACCCCTCGAAAAATCAGAAGTGATCAGAGCTGTAATTGTACGTACTTGTAAAGAATTCAAACGTGACAATGGTATGATAATCCGATATGATGACAACGCTGCAGTTGTCATTGATCAAGAAGGAAATCCAAAAGGAACTCGAATCTTTGGTGCTATCGCCCGGGAATTGAGACAATTAAATTTCACTAAAATAGTTTCACTAGCACCTGAGGTATTATAAATATAGAAGAAGAGTCCTTGATAGAGTTTATACTAAACAATTTTCTGAAATAGATGAAATTCATTAGTAGAGTGTGTCTGACGCATATACTTTGAAACTAAATTGATAAACTAAGATAAGAAACTAAACTGATAAACTAAGAATTTCAAAATGTAAAAAAAAAAAAAAAAGAACATGTCAATATACCTAAAACTATAGACAACACCCTTTTTAGTTTATCATGGCTAGGGACACTCTTGCTGACATAATAAACTCTCTACGAAATGCTGATATGAATAGAAAAGGAACGATTCGAGTACCATGTACTAACATCACCAAAAACATTATTAAAATACTTTTACGAGAGGGTTTTATTGAAAACGCCAGGAAACATCGTGAAAGCGAAAAGTATTTTTGTGTTTTAAAGCTACGACATAGAAAGGGGCTACAAAAACCTCGTTTGAATTTAAAACGAATAAGTCGACCCGGTCTACGAATCTATTCTAATTATCAACGAATTCCGAGAATTTTAGGCGGAATGGGGATTGTAATACTTTCTACTTCTCGGGGTATAATAACAGATCGAGAGGCTCGACTAGAAGGAATCGGCGGAGAACTTTTGTGTTATATATGGTAATTTTTCTGATATCCAAATTTTCTTCGGAACTTCCTTTTTGTAAAAAAAAAAGAAAGGAAAAGGGCGGGTTTCTAATCTCACTCCTCCTACATTAATTAGTTGATACTTTAATTTAAGGGGGTTTTACGTGGAATGAAAGAACAAAAATGGCTTAATGAAGGTTTAATTACTGAATCACTTCCCAATGGTATGTTTCGGGTTCGTTTAGATAATGAAGATTTTATTTTAGGTTATATTTCGGGAAGAATACGGCGCAGTTTTATACGTATACTACCTGGGGATAGGGTAAAAATTGAAGTAAGTCGTTATGATTCAACTAGAGGACGTATAATTTATAGACTCCGCACGCAATAAAGATTCGAACGATTAAGTAGTTTTTTCTACTTTTAATTTTCCCATCTCGAGAGATAAAACCGGTAAGGTTCCAATCGAAAGAAAGAAAGATATTTTCTTCCTATAAGTATATTGAGAATTCAGTTTGGGAATGACAAATATGAAAATAAGAGCCTCTGTTCGTAAAATTTGTGAAAAATGTCGACTGATCCGTAGACGAGGACGAATTATGGTAATTTGTTCTAACCCTAAACATAAACAAAGACAAGGCTAATCTTTCTAAAAATTTGAAATAATTTTGATTTAATTTTTAATATTAATATATATATATTTATTTCTTTCTTTTTTTTTATTAATATTATTTTAGTTTTAGAATAAAAAAAAAAAAAAAGAAATAAATTATAACTATAATAAACTATAAAACTATAATATATAATAAGAATCATAGTAATAGTCAAAACAAAATAATAATAATAAAAAGAAAGATCTTTCTAAGAACTTGATGTAGAAAAAAGGAGCTATTTTAACATAAGATGGGTATATCTCTAACTTATATTTATGTATTTTTGAGAGAATAAAAATGAGAGAGTAAAATATGGCAAAAACTATACCAAAAATGGGTTCACGTAGGGGTGGACGTATCGGATCACGGAAGAATGCACGTAGAATACCAAAAGGAGTTATTCATGTTCAAGCAAGTTTCAATAATACCATTGTGACTGTGACGGATGTACGGGGTCGGGTTATTTCTTGGTCCTCCGCTGGCACGTGTGGATTCAAGGGTACAAGAAGAGGGACACCTTTTGCTGCCCAAACTGCGGCAGGAACCGCTATTCGTGCAGTAGTGGATCAAGGGATGCAACGAGCAGAAGTTATGATAAAAGGTCCTGGCCTCGGACGAGATGCGGCATTAAGAGCTATTCGTAGAAGTGGTATACTATTAAGTTTCGTACGGGATGTAACTCCTATGCCACATAATGGCTGCCGGCCCCCTAAAAAAAGACGCGTGTAAAAAAAAAAGCATTGAAGAGATTTCAAGAGAAATAAATAATTCAATGATTTGAGAAAATTCTATTACTTATGATTCAAGAGAAAGTAAGAGTATCTACTCGGACACTACGGTGGAGGTGTGTTGAATCCAGAAAAGACAGTAAGCGCCTTTTTTATGGACGCTTTATTCTGTCTCCACTTATGAAGGGTCAAGCCGAGACAATAGGGATTGCGATGCGGAGAGCTTTGCTTGGAGAAATGGAAGGAACATCTATCACACGTGCAAAATCTGAAAAAATACCACATGAATATTCTACCATAATGGGTATTCAAGAATCGATACATGAGATTTTAATGAATTTGAAAGAAATTGTATTGAGAAGTAATTTGTATGGAATTCAAGACGCTTCTATTTGCATCAAGGGTCCGGGTTATGTAACTGCTCAAGACCTCATCTTACCCCCTTCTGTCGAAATCGTTGATAATACACAGCATATAGCTATACTAACGGAGCCTGTTGATTTTTGTATTGGATTACAAATAGAGAGGTATCACGGATATCATAAAAAAACGACCAATAACTTACAAGACGGAAGTTTTCCTATCGATGCTGTATTCATGCCTGTTCGAAATACAAATTATAGTATTCAGTCTTATGGAAATGGAAGTCAAAAAGACGAGATACTTTTTCTCGAAATATGGACAAATGGAAGTTTAACCCCTAAAGAAGCACTTCATGGAGCCTCTCGGAATTTGATTGATTTATTTATTCCTTTTCTACACGGGGAAGAAGAAAACTTACATTTCGAAAATGATCCGTACAAGATTAATTTAACTCCTTTTACTTCTCATAATAGACTTACAAAATTAAAGAAAAATAAAAAAGAAATAGCATTGAAATCCATTTTTATTGATCAATTAGAATTGACTCCTAAGACCTATAATTGTCTCAAG